ATTTTTTCTGGTTCGGCTATGCAACTTAGCCGAGCCACTCCCTTAAAGAAACCTATTCACCAAGAAAAAGGAGAGAGAGGGATTCGAACCCTCGATAGTTCTTTGTTTCGAACTATACCGGTTTTCAAGACCGGAGCTATCAACCACTCGGCCATCTCTCCGAAAGAAAATTTCTATTTTCTTTTTTTTTTCCACCGAATGGAACATAGCGATCTTGTTGATACCATTACTATCGATATAAACATATATATATCGATATATATTAGTATATATTAGGAATCTTCTATCTGTATATAGAGATGCATGATCTAGTGTTCTCCCTTGTAAAGTAAAGTGTAAAGAAAGTGACAAAACTGTGATTCGTGGTAAAATCCAGCCGCCATGCATTTTTTTTTTTACAATTTTTTGGCTGATAAAGAGATCAAATGGTATATAATTCTTTTATTGGTAGATTGGAGGATTAGAAACATGACTATTGCTTTCCAATTGGCTGTTTTTGCATTAATTGTTACTTCATCAATCTTACTGATTAGTGTACCCGTTGTATTTGCTTCTCCCGACGGTTGGTCGGGGAATAAAAATGTTGTATTTTCCGGTACATCATTATGGATTGGATTAGTCTTTCTGATAGGTATCCTTAATTCTCTTATCTCGTGAACCTATTTGTTCTAGATGCAAAAATAACCCCTCCCCCCGAATTATTTCAAATTATAAGACACCTTAAAATTCAATATTAAGTTATAAATTCCAAAAATGCAAATAAGAAAAAAATTCTAAAAATTACTGGGGGTCAAACTTATTGTATTTGTGTCTTTGTTTTGTAAAATTTTGAAAATAAAATATATTAAAATATATAATTATGTATATATAATTTTATTTCTATTAAATTATTAGACCTTATTATATACTGTCTAATAATTTAATAGAAATATGTACTAAAGTTGTATATAATATATACATATTATTACTAAATATGTCTAAATATGTATATAAATAAAAAAAAAAAAAAATGTATCGTATTTGACTTAGTTCTGCACAAATAGGATACATACATTGCGAAAAAAGGTGCGGATATAGTCGAATGGTAAAATTTCTCTTTGCCACGGAGAAGATGCGGGTTCGATTCCCGCTATCCGCCCAGTATAATGGGGTTAATCTATTTACTTTAATAGGATAAAGTAAAGTATAGTTGATCACGATAGTATGTCGGTTCTCCCCCCGCCTTTCGTTTCTTCCCACCCCAAAAGAAAAAAGCTAATTAATTACTAGTTAACAGAATAAAACTTTTTTTTGTCAAAAAAAAGTTGCGGAGACGGGATTTGAACCCGTGACCTCAAGGTTATGAGCCTTGCAAGCTACCAAACTGCTCTACCCCGCGTTGAAGTAGGAACTATTGGACAAAAAAGGATTGAAAGGGGCCCCTTGACCATATCTGTACAAAATAGAATATCATATCCCATTTATACAGAATGGTAAAGGGGTCCTCTATGATCGACGATCATATAAAAAAATTAAAGGATTTTTTAATCCTTACCAACTCGATCTTGTTGCTCCGGGTAAAAAACATGCATGAACCATTTCACGAAGTATGTGCCCGGCTAGCCCAAAATCTCGATAGTTAGCTCTCGGTCTTCCGGTTGAAAAACAACGTCGATGCAGGCGTGTAGGTGCACTATTACGTGGTGGGGCTTGTAACTTTCCATGAATTTCCCATTTCTCACTCAAAGATCGAACTTTGCTTATTTCTTTTTTTGAGGATCCGCGAATCAAATGATATTTTTGTTCCAATTTTTTCCTCTTCTTCTCCCTCTGAATCAAACTTTTTCTTGCCATAACGGTTCAATTCCTGTTAGTTTCAATGATAAAATAGAAGTCGGATCCTAGGTGTAGAAATATAAGAAAAGAAGGTGAGCTCCTTCTTAATCATTAATCAACAGAAATGATATTATCGAGGCTACAACACATAAAATAAAGAATTAACCAAATTTGCCGGATGTAGAAGCAATCAAGAAAGCCGCATAAGTGAATATATAACCTACAGAAAAGTGGGCTAACCCGACCAATCTTGCTTGAACAATAGAAAGAGCCACCGGTTTATCTCTCCATCGAATCAAATTAGCCAAAGGTGTTCGTTCATGAGCCCAGGCTAAAGTTTCAATCAATTCCTGCCAATATCCACGCCAGGATATTAAGAACATAAATCCAGTAGCCCAAACAAGATGTCCAAATAAGAACATCCACGCCCAGACCGATAAACTATTCATACCGAAGGGGTTATATCCGTTGATAAGTTGTGAAGAGTTTAACCATAGATAATCTCTTAACCATCCCATCAAATAAGTGGAAGACTCATTAAACTGCGAAACGTTGCCCTGCCATAATGTGATGTGCTTCCAATGCCAATAAAAAGTCACCCATCCAATGGTATTTAACATCCAAAAAACCGCCAAATAAAAGGCGTCCCAAGCCGAAATATCACAAGTACCACCTCGTCCCGGAC